TAGTATTATTAGAATGAAGTCCCAGGCCTTATGCTTATGTCATGTCAATTGCGAAATATCTCGTTTGTTGTAACACTTCCTAAAAAACTATTCCATTGGACTAACAATGGGAAGGAAGAAGGCGAGTCGTTCTGCTAATTCCCCATTCTCCAATCAGTCCTTCCCATGGGTTAGTGTCCCACCAAATAATTGGAGGAGTGAAATCCTAATCGAATTCAAAAAAAGCAGTAAGTCCAAGGAAATAAACTAAAAAAAAATACGTATTTTTTTTTTTCGGATTAAACAAAGGGATTCGCAAATAAAAGTGCTAACGCTACAACCAGTCCATAAATTGTTAAAGCTTCCATAAAAGCCAGACTAAGCAATAAAGTACCTCGTATTTTTCCCTCCGCCTCGGGCTGTCTCGCGATCCCTTCTACAGCTTGGCCCGCAGCAGTACCTTGACCAACCCCAGGTCCAATAGAAGCAAGCCCGACGGCCAACCCAGCAGCAATAACGGAAGCGGCAGAAATCAGTGGATTCATGATAAGTTCCTCACACCAAAATAAGTAAATAGTTAATGATACAATCAACCAATAAATTATGACTTAATTATTCCATCGCTAAGATCTATACAGTCGAAGGAAATAAGAACTCGGAATTGAAGTAATAATATTATTATTGAATCATCAGAACGGCTTCGATATTTCTTTTTTAGTTTTTATTCACAGAATTTTTTTGAATCCATACCATTCTTTTTGAATTTTTCGTTTTTTCTTATTTTCTTGATTGAATCTCTTTATTCAATAGTCACTTTATTTTATTCATTTAATATTCAATTCACAACTACAAAGGAAATGGAGGGGATTCCATTGGAATTCCTATCTAAATTCACAGTAATAGAGCCGCTTAGATATTACATATATAACTAATTAATATCTAATATTACATATACATGTGTTTCTTGGATAACGTAAATCAACCATTCATATCTTACATTTAATCGGATTATAGAATCATTCTTCGAAACATTCACAAGAGTTGTCTTATACTAATTAGAGTACATACATCTAGTTCGGCCCCCCCTAACCAATCCATTTTTTTTTTTATAAATTTGAATTTAGTTTTTTGTAAATCTTTATTTTTTCTTTTTTTACTCGCCGACGCAGGTACAATCAATCTACATGGACAAATTCGTTAGATCGAATCGTTGCATCGAAATAGAAGTATTTGATTGATCTAAGTTCAGGTAATTTATTATTTATTAAAATTATCTTTTGGTCAACCGTTTAATTGGATGAAATCAACTTGAATGGGAATTTTTCTATATAACAATAGCATCTTTTTTAAAATAGCACACCATAATACTATAAGTATTACAATCCTAATTATTATTCAGATTATGATTACTAATATCTAATAATATTGAATATTGGAATTAAATGAACAAAACAATATAAAGATAGTATTCATTGGGGGGGGATAAATAGACCGAACTGGAATTTTAGGAAAAAGATCTTTTCGATCTCTTTCCTTTTTTTTACTTCCCCTTTTGTTTGTTGCAATTCCCTAATACCGCTAATATCTTATTTTTGACTATTACTTCTATACTTTATATAGTTTATATTTATATAATTTATCTATTTATTTTTATATATTATGCTCTTTAAGCAGATTATCTTGATACGCATATATATTGCGTAAGGCTTAAACTAAAAAAAGACTATTTCGAAAACTAGTCAATGATGACCCTCCATGGATTCGCCTATATAAGCCGCAGCTAAAGTTGCAAAAATAAGAGCTTGAATACCGCTTGTAAATAATCCAAGTAACATGACGGGTATAGGAACCACTGAAGGTACTAAAGAAACAAGAACAAGAACTACTAATTCATCAGCTAATATATTTCCGAAAAGTCGAAAACTAAGCGATAGGGGTTTTGTGAAATCTTCTAAAATATTAATGGGTAAAAGGATTGGAGTTGGTTGAATGTATTTACCAAAATAACCTAATCCTTTTTTACTAAGACCCGCATAGAAATATGCTACTGACGTGAGTAAAGCTAAAGCAACAGTAGTATTTATATCATTTGTAGGCGCGGCTAATTCCCCATGAGGTAACTGTATGATTTTCCAAGGTAAAAGAGCACCCGACCAATTCGAAACAAAAATAAATAGAAACAAAGTTCCAATAAAGGGAACCCATGGACCGTATTCTTCGCCAATCTGAGTTTTGCTCACATCTCGAATGAATTCAAGAACATATTCGAAGAAATTCTGACTGTCAGTAGGAATGGTTTGTGGATTACGAACAGCTATAATGGCTGAACCTAATAAGATAGCAATTACAACCCAAGAAGTAATAATTACTTGGGCATGGACTTGAAAACCTCCTATTTTCCAATAGAAATGTTGGCCGACTTCCACACCGGATATATCGTATAAGCCTTTTAGTGTGTTGATATAACATAATAGAACATTCATATTGCCCTCTGAAAAAAATAGAACTTTAAAAAGAATTATTTTGATTCAACCTTCTCTTTTTTCGACTTGCCTAGTTGACTTATATATATTTGTATACCAATTAATTACATAATATCCCTAGTTACTTGTATCTCTTTTAGGAATCATAACCGATTTCATAAATCTATGGAGTTCCCAAAAGAATTTTTTTATTATTCATTATTAATATGAATCAAGGATTTCGTATATAACTAGAACGACCCTCACAAATTGCAAATACTAATTTGTTAAGAATTAATCGGATTGAAGCTATCGCGTCATCATTTGCTGGGATCGAAATATCAGCGAGATCTGGGTCACAATTTGTATCGATTAAACAAATCGTTGGAATTCCCAAAATCATACATTCTCGAAGAGCCATATATTCTTCTTGCTGATCAACGATTATTACAATATCGGGTAATCCAGTCATATATTTGATCCCGCCCAGATATGTTTGCAAGTGAGATAATTGTCTCTTCAACATAGCTGAATCTCTTTTCGGAAGACGATTGAGTCTCCCCATCTTTTGTTCCGTTCTCAAGTCCCTGAACTTATGAAGTATCGTTTCCGTAGTATACCAATTCGTTAACATACCGCCTAGCCATTTTTTATTAACATAATGACAACGGGCCCTTATTGCAGCCCGTGCTACTGAATCGGCTGCTTTATTTTTGGTACCAACAATTAAGAATTGCTTTCCCCTACTTGCTGTATCAAAAACTAAATCACAAGCTTCTGATAAAAAACGGGCAGTTCTAATAAGATTTATAATATGAATACCTTTACGCTTTGAAGAGATATAAGGTTCCATTCTAGGATTCCATTTACTAGTACCATGACCAAAATGAACTCCTGCTTCCATCATTTCTTCCAAATGGATGTTCCAATATCTTCTTGTCATTTATTTATCCACACCTCCTTTCTTTTTATTAAAAAAAAGAGAGACGAGGTGCCCTGAAATAGAAATAAATAATTGTTCCGATGGAACCTTCGTTTCTACCTCTAACGGATATTGGCCATTGATACACGATTCAAACCATTAATATTAATTTCTTTCTATTCTATTTGTTATTTTATTATCTTTATTACTATATACCAAATAAAAATAAAAAAAAAAAAATGACCGCAAATACAAATAGCTAAAAAGAAAGGGGGTGAATCCGCTCTTAGGAATCATTCAACCCTCGAAATGATTGTCTCAGTGTATCGTGTAAATTCCTTGAAATGAAAAAATCAAATAATTCTCTGTGGTGGAACAAAATATCTCGCATTTCTGCCTCGAATAGTTTATTGTTTTTGGTTTCCAAAGGAATGTTGGTATGTTGCCTTGAACGTTGCACTAATCCGTTGAATCCCGTACCAACGGGTATCATCCCCCCTAGAACAACGTTCTCTTTCAGACCTTTCAACCAATCGATACGACCCCGGAGAGCGGCTTTTGCTAAAACTCGAGCAGTTTCTTGAAAACTTGCTTCGGATATAAAACTTTGAGTATTTAGAGATGCTTTCGTTATTCCCAATAAGATAGCTCGGTAACAGATCGCTTCTTCCAAAGCGCGCCCTGTTCGTTCCGCCCGCAACAATTCAATCAGTTCTCCGGGTGAAAAAACATTAGACATTCCCTCTTCTGAAACCAACACTTTTGATGTTATTTGACGCACAATAATTTCTATATGTCGATTATGAATCTGCACCCCCTGAGATCTATAAACTTTTTGGATCTTATTAACCAAAGAGATACGCCCTTGCACTATAGTTAGCTCAGCACCAATCAAGAATCTCCAAGGAATTCCAATAATTTTTGTTATACTCTTGTTCCAACCCTCAATTCTCTTTTCTAGGTTCATCGATATTGAATCAATCGAACGCACTTCTAACACTTGTTCCACTTTTGGAAGACCTTGCGTTATATCCCTAGATCTCGATTTTTCATATATAAATGTAACTAATGTATCTCCTTCGTAAAGGATTTCTCCATAATGGCCATGAACGGTTGCTCCCGGAGTGGCCAAATAAGCTTTAGCTGATCTTATTACTACAGAGTCAATTTGAACAATTAGAACTTGACCCGATTTTAAGTGCGGTCCGTTTTTGGCTATACATAAATTTTCACAAATAAACTGCCCAAGGCTAATTATTCTAGACGCTTCTTCACAATAATTATGATGGAGAAAATTCCAATTCAAATTGAATGGATTCAAAACGATGTTACCGCGCGGATCGGGATTATTATAAATAGAAACCCTACCATTTTCATCCATTAAATAATATTTAAGCACTTGAAAAGTCTGTTTGAAATTGTCAAGTTGTAAATATTTAGTTACCGAGATCTGATTATAAGTTATTAAATGGTAAAATGAATAAAAATGCGCAATTTGAGGGGTTCTTCCTAATCCTAAAGGTCCCAAGGAATTCCTAATTGGAATTAGACTATCTCTTTTCATTGATTCTTTTTTTATTACATCATTGTAATATTTTACATCGTTGAATGGACCCATTTGAAAACAATTAGATGAT